CGCGCACCCCCCGAGTATAGGATTCAACAGGAATCGCACAAGGGTAGATTGATAGAAACCTCTGGGAAAATACCCACCAGTACCCGTAACCCAGCAAAGAAAGTACATTACATAGTCCGTTTTAGGGATTGGCGACTTACCCATTCAGTGACTTTGGCGCTGTACGTTCTAAAAATGGGTACTATCGGGTCGGGTGAATTAGAGAATAGACAGACGTCTGTTGGCATTCCAGCCTTCCTTCTCCTTTCAGGGCCTATCCGAAAGAGGATCGTCGTGAATAGGACGAACCCGCCTCCGTGGATATCTTTGCTTCGGAACAAAACAATTAGAATTAGGCTCGGTCAACTGGAATGATCCATATGGGAGATCTTCCAATTGAGAAGATCCATCGACCTGAGACGAAGAGAAAGGTCTATCTATTTTCTTTAGTTATTCAATTAAACCAATGATTCGTTATTGGAGCAGATAGCAACAACCATTTCAGCGGACATGCGTATTTTCCGATGGATTTACATGGTTTCGTTAGTAGAGATTGTTTGATGTAGCGAGTAATAGGCTCTTTCGCCGTTCAAGAATTCTTGTTTAGGCAGTTCATATCATCCACACATAGTGATCTAAGATTTTAATTCTTCCATGTTTCAGCAGTAGCATATTGTTCCATGGAGCTAAGGCCAAAAAGATGGAAGAAACAAGTGTTTCCACGACTCTACCATCCGGCCAATTCTGTTCCACTTAATCCCCTTTTCATGGGCACATATCTTTACGGCTAAGGAATGGGGAATCTTTCTCCTGTTACATGAATCAAATGTTTCATTTCATCCGGGAAAAGCCATCTCTTTCTCAACAATGTCTTTGTCATTTGATCCAATAGCGTTCCGTTAGATAGGAACAGATTTGATAAATACTGATAACTCTCGGATAGAGTATTAGAACGGAAAGATCCATTAGATAATGAACTATTGGTTCTAAACCATCTCTGGCGATGAATCAACAATTCGAAGTGCTTTTCTTGCGTATTCTTGATGAACCAGCGTTTATATATAGATGTAGGAGGATTTGTTTGGGAAGCAATAAGCCCCTTTGACATCTCCTCATCTGCAAAGAATTCTCGACGTGAAAACACAGAGACAAAGGGCTGATCTTTGAATAGGGAAAGGAATGGATCCGCAGGGTCCCAAATGAATTGGCTTGTTCGAAAAAAGCCTTGTTCTTTGGAAGATCTATCTCGTGTCTGGTACTGCATGGTTCCACTCTGCAAGAACTCCGAATCATTCTCTTGAAGCTCATCCTCTTTATGATAAATGATCCGTTTGCCCCGAAATGACCCAGCCCAATAGGGAAATCCCAATTCAGTGGGCCTTTCGATACAATCAAATAGATTGCCACAAGGGCGCCATATTCTAGGAGCCCAAACTATGTGATTGAATAAATCCTCCTCTAGCGGATCGAGGTCCCCTTCCCCTTCTTCAAACTCCGATTCGTATTTTTCATATAGAAATCTCTGATCAACGATAGAACAAGATCCATTTTGCATCATATCTAACTGATTCCTTGGTTCGGACCGAAGAAGTAATGTCACTCGATTATTATCAAACTGACTGCAATCTTTTTCTGTCCGTGAGGATCCCGCCAGAGCCAGAGCGCCTTCTACTTCTAATAGTAATAATAGTAATAGGCCATGAACTAGATCAGAATCATTCTCAACGAATCCATAAGAAGTGATCCAATTTTTTTCATCGGGTCTGGATGAAGACCAAAGATCTTGAGCGACCGATCCGGCAGAACAACTCAAAAGATAAAGAAGTATCGTTAATTTCTTCATGCTCGTTCCAAGTTCGAAGTACCATTTGTACAAATAAGAATCCCCTCCCTTACATGATTTCTTCTTCATATAGATAGATATAGGATCTATGGGGCAATTACTTAGAAGTACATTTTGTGCAACAGCCCTTCCTATCTGATAGAAAAGGATCCCATGATCCTGAACCGATCTTATCTGGGATCGAAAATGCCAAGTTTTTCTATGAAGAGCTGATCTAATTGTATTAGTTTCTATAATGGATTTCTTCTGTGTAATACTAATTGATAGGGCCTCATTGATAAGTGCTACAAGATCTCGTGCATTGGAACCCATGGTTATGGACCCGAATCCATTAGTATGGAACATCTTCTTTTCCAAGTGAAATCCCCTAGTATATGAAAGAATGAAAAAGTGCTTTCGTTGTTGTGGAAGAAGAAGCCTTCGTATCTTAATGCATGTATTTAATTTATTCGGAGCTATTAGAGCGGGATCCACTTTTTGGGGAATATGAGTCGAAGCAATAACAAGAATCTTTCCAGTGGAACATCTTTCACAATCCCTGGAGAGATAGTTCTCTAATAGACCGAGGGATAAGTAATTCGACTCATTCACATGCAGATCATGAATGTTTGGAATCCATATTATGCAAGGAGACATTGCTTTTGCTAATTCGAATTGAAGGGTGATATCAAATCGGTC